AAACATGTCTTATTTTTCAATAATACATATTTGTAGCAATGAAATACTATTGTTCCTTCCCAATACGATATATCAGAAATTACAAATATCTATGATCTGTTTTCTCTATACTCTATAAAATAAAGCTATAACTATAAAGGACCCGAAATACCTTGCTTACGTATCATTGGGAAGTGCATTAACATAAATACGGCAGTAAGGAGAGGCAATACAAAAGTGTGTAAACTATAAAAACGAGTCAAGGTAGATTGACCCACACTAGCACTTCCGCGTAATAACTCTACCAAAGGAGATCCTATTATAGGAATAGCGTCAGGCACGCCTGTCACAATTTTTACTGCCCAATAACCAATTTGGTCCCGAGGTAAGGAATAACCAGTTACACCAAAAGATGCAGTCAATACAGCCAGAACCACACCTGTAACCCAAGTTAATTCGCGAGGTTTTTTAAACCCACCTGTAAGATACACACGAAATACGTGCAGAATCATCATTAGAACCATCATACTTGCTGACCATCGATGAACTGATCGAATTAACCAACCAAAGTTGGCTTCAGTCATTATGTATTGAACAGAGGAAAAAGCCTCCGTAACAGTTGGACGATAATAAAAAGTCATAGCAAAACCCGTAGCTACTTGTACTAAAAAACAAGTAAGCGTGATTCCTCCTAGACAATAAAATATGTTGACATGAGGAGGAACATATTTACTAGTTATATCATCTGCAATCGCTTGAATCTCGAGACGTTCCTCGAACCAATCATATACTTTATTGAGATAGGGAATCCGAGAGGACCCCCCCCCCCCCGAGAACCGTATATGAGAATTTCATCTCGTACGGCTCAAACAGAAACACACAAATACCGATTTCGGCGGATATGCAATAGAAAGTGAAAAACTTCTTAGCTGCTCGATTCAATTTGTCCCAAAGATGGGAAGTAAAAAAAAATCCGAAATCTCTTCTTTGTAATGCTAATGCCAAAAATTTCAAGTTAGCTCGTCCACCTTTCTTTATATTGATCGTTATAGGCCTCTTGAATCTTCTCTTTCCTATTTTTGTTTGTTTTTGTTATTTCATTTTTTGTTTTTTGTGCGTAATGCGGGTCTACTTTTGTTTTTACTGTTGATAGGAATTCCCTTGTTAAGACCCTATAAATCAATTAAAACCTCAGATTCATACAAGAACCACGATGATTTAATCCCAAGCTAAATAAAGGGGGTTCTTTGAGTAAAAACCATTTGATCATCACTTATTCAATTTCAATGAGTGGATGTAATGACTCAACAAAATCTAGAGAAAGAAGTTGTTCTTCAGATAAAATTAATTTAATAAGTCTAAAGAAATAAAAATTATTTAATTTAGGAAATACCCATCTGAATTTTTTTTTAGTCCGGTTGCGAGGTCTAAATAATAGGTATGAATCATAGTTAAAATATTTCTTTTCTTAAATTTTTCTATAATATTCCGTGTTCCAGATATTAGAATAAATATCCGACGGGGTAGAATCATCTTAATAGAGATGACAGGGCCGTTCTCTGTATTATCAATAGGATCAATTATAACAAGTCACACGCTCATATTCCGGAAATACCGAAAAAAGAAATACCACAATCGAACTACCAAAAAGGTCTATAAATCCAAGTTTTAAATAAATTTTTTTTTGATTGAAAAACTAGAGCTTCATAGTTCTTATGAACCTAACTCATTGAAATTCCATCCAGTAAAACGGAAGAATTATAAATTTCCAAAATAATAGATAGGAATATTGCAAATAGAGCCATTGCAACTCCCATAAGTGGTGTAGTCCCCCAGCCCGGAGCTACTTTACCATATTCCGAATTCAACGGTTTCAATAAACTCCCTACGGTAGTTTGTCTTGGCCTAGATCTAGAACTACCCTCAACGGTTTGTGTAGCCATAAATCCTATTTAATCATTGGTTGAGATCGGTTGACTTTGTATACTATTCCGTTGTAATTGTAAATAAATAAACGATCTTATCGTAGATCCATTGTGATCTTGAAATTTTCTAAAAATGGAAACAGCAACACTAGTCGCCATCTTCATATCAGGTTTACTTGTAAGCTTTACGGGGTACGCCTTATATACCGCTTTTGGGCAACCCTCTCAACAACTAAGAGATCCATTCGAGGAACACGGGGACTAGATTCGTTGAAGTAATGAGCCTCCCGATATGGGGGCCCATTACTTCAGTTGATATAATGAAAAATTATTTCATTATTTTTTAGTCGGAACCTTAGGTGGTTCTCGAAAAAAGATAGCGAAAAAAATTATCCCTAAAGTCGAGACTAAAAGGAATGTATAAACCAATGCTTCCATAGATTCGATCGTGGTTTACAATTATAGCTTTCACATCTATTCGTTTGAGTGGGATCATTTACCATATCATAAAAAAGGGGAGGAAAGAATCAACGAAAAGAAGTTGATTCAAGTCTCTATTTTTTCTCGGGTACCCGAGAAAAAATAGAGATAGAGGATAAAGATGCCAGAGCAGTCTTGTATCAAACTACTTGTCTCTTTGTAGTTGGATCTCCAAGTTTTTGGAATGCTCCAAATTCCACTTGAGCATCCAAATCCGGATCAATACCAGCAAAAACATCTCTAAACAAGGTTCTAGCGCCATGCCAAATATGTCCAAAAAAGAAAAGCAAAGCAAACGAAGCATGCCCAAAAGTGAACCAACCCCTTGGACTACTACGAAAAACACCATCAGATTTCAAAGTAGCCCGGTCTAATTCAAAAATTTCGCCTAATTGTGCGCGCCTAGCATATTTTTTCACAGTAGCAGGATCGCTATAATTGACTCCATTGAGTTCGCCACCATAGAACTCAACAGTTACACCTACTTGTTCAACACTATACTTCGATTCTGCCCTTCGAAAAGGAACATCTGCTCGAACAATTCCATCTCCATCTATTAAAACTACCGGGAATGTTTCAAAAAAAGTAGGCATACGACGTACAAAAAGCTCGCGCCCTTCTTTATCTCTAAAGACGGGATGTCCTAACCATCCAACAGCTATTCCATCCCCGCTATCCATTGAGCCCGCTCTGAATAATCCCCCTTTTGCCGGATTATTACCAATGTAATCATAAAAAGCTAATTTTTCAGGAATTTTAGACCAAGCTTCCGATAAACTTAGATTTTCAGCTAGTCCGGCACTAACTCTTCGATATATCTCTTGCTGGAAGTATCCCTGATCCCACTGATAACGAGTGGGACCAAATAACTCGATTGGGGTTGTTGCTGAACCATACCACATAGTTCCAGCAACAACAAAAGCTGCAAAAAAAACAGCAGCGATACTACTAGAAAGTACAGTTTCAATATTACCCATACGTAATCCTTTGTAGAGACGTTGAGGCGGACGGACACTAAGATGGAATAGGCCTGCTAATATGCCCAGTGTACCTGCTGCAATATGATGAGAGGCGATTCCGCCGGGAACAAAAGGATCAAAACCTTCCGCGCCCCACGCTGGACTTACAGATTGTACTTTTCCGGTTAGTCCATAAGGATCAGACACCCATATTCCGGGACCATATAAGCCTGTTACATGAAATGCGCCAAAGCCAAAACAAGCCACTCCTGAGAGAAATAAATGAATTCCAAAGATTTTGGGCAAATCCAAAGAAGGTTTTCCTGTACGTTCATCACAGAATATTTCTAAGTCCCAATACACCCAATGCCAGATGGCCGCCAAAAAGCACAAGCCAGAAAATACAATATGTGCTCCTGCCACGCCTTCATAGCTCCAAATACCCGAATTCGTTACAGTTCCTCCTGAAATACTCCAACCACCCCATGAATTGGTTATTCCTAAACGAGTCATGAAGGGTATAACGAACATACCTTGTCTCCACATTGGATCAAGAACGGGGTCAGAGGGATCAAAAACCGCCAATTCGTATAGAGCCATCGAACCAGCCCAACCAGAAACTAGAGCCGTATGCATTATATGGACAGAAAGCAATCGGCCGGGATCATTCAATACGACAGTATGAACACGATACCAAGGCAAACCCATAGAAATACCCCTTTCTCAAAGAAAAATAGACACTATGTAACTTTATCGCATTGCATATAGACTTATATTATTTACCTAACCTTTTCAGCAAATTCTGTATGAGAAAAGGTTACTTTTTATTGTATTCCGTTGCAAATAACGGCCGAATTCTGTTCGTAAGAACAAAGAGAAGCAGATCTATTCTATACCCGATAAGTACCAATACGCAATGGGAGCATTAGTCCCGTTTTGGGGGAATGAATGTATGGATACTTTTTTATTATTCGAACGATCTATCTCTTCATTAAGATTCTTATTTATGAATTCTGTCTTTCTCTAAAAACCTTCGAATTTGTGTTCGAATTTGTGTATTGTATAAAGTAAAAGTAGAATAAATAGAAAAAAAATGATGAAGACAAAAAACTCATTCTTACGTTTCCATATTAAAGTGAAGTATAGTACTTCAATTTTTTAGTTAATTTAATGCCCATTGGTGTTCCAAAAGTACCTTTTCGGAGTCCTGGAGAGGAAGATGCAGTTTGGGTTGACGTATAGTGCGACTTGTCAGACATATTGGGTCATATGGGATTCCCCCATTTTTTCCCCCGATCGAGATATCCTCTGTTTCGCCCAAGAAATATTGTATTGATTGGAGAATCAATCATGCGGAGCGTGAAGTTAAATTAGATTGATTTATATTGAGGAGCAATATTCTTAATTAGAAGAATTTATGGTTAACTTGGACTAAAAAAATTAAGTATCCAGGCTCTGCTTATAAAATACCAAATTGGTAGTAGTAATATATGTAGAATTACCACTTGTAGCTATGCATAGAAGATTTTATATTTTATTTATTTAATTAGAGAGGCACTCTTAAACTGCCATGCCAACCATTATAATAAATACATCGAATAGTTTTGGGGAGGTATGAAACGAATTGAAAAAAGTCGTAGCAAAAAGAAGTGGTACCGAGAGCATTTGTCCTATATGTACAACTAGAATTCGGATAGATCTTTCCCCGGAGTAGAACATGAACCTAAAAGAATTCAAAGGGCCCATTCAGGAACAAGAAAATGACATCGTGATTTAAATCTCGACGAAACAATACATCAATGAGAGGTTAATTAAATAAGTTCGGTAAATTCGTTTTTTTAGGGAAGGGGTCAAAACTCTTTTTTTTTAATGGAAGAAAAAAAACCTTAATTAGAAAATCTCTTAAAAAAAAAGAGATAGGATTGGAATCGACACATTGATTCTTTATTTTCGCAATTTTTTTGAACCGTATGCATCCAAAGATGCACATACGGTTCAAAAGGGATATAATTTTGTCCTAATCAACCGACTTTATCGAGAAAGATTACTTTTTTTAGGCCAAGAAGTTGATAGCGAGATCTCAAATCAACTTGTTGGTCTCATGGTATATCTCAGTATAGAAGATGATACTAAGGATCTTTATTTGTTTATAAACTCCCCTGGCGGATGGGTAATACCAGGAATCGCTATTTATGATACTATGCAATTTGTTTCGCCCGATGTACATACAATATGCATGGGATTAGCCGCTTCAATGGGATCCTTCATTCTGGTCGGGGGAGAAATTACCAAACGTCTAGCATTCCCCCATGCTTGGCGCCAATGAGTTTTTATTGAAAAAAAAAAGAAGAAGAAGACTATGCCTTCGCCATATTGAATATGAATAATAGGTAATAATAGCATGGCACTTTGAGTTCGATATAAACAAACTATTATTGTTTTTCCTAACACGATATTTTCTATCGAGATAGTAGTATGAAAAAAGGTTATTTCCGACTTGATCTTCTATGTCGGGAGTACATTTCAGCGTCACAAATCGTTTTCTTCCACACCAGAAGCCTTTTTCTGATATTTCTCTTACGAAGAAAAGAGTACGAAAAAAAAAGATAATTTTTTCTTATTTGATCGTATCAAAAAGAAACTTTGGGATTGCTAAATCACAGACGAGATAAATATAGAAAGCAACAGAACCATCATAGTATTTTTTTTTACATTACAATATGAATGAAAGGAAGGGTGGTAAATGGATCATTCAACAATCTAGATCGGATGGATTCTTTTTTTTTCTTCGATAGAATAGAAGGGGGAAAAAGGAAGTTCCATTGCAGAGCCGTATGCAATGCACAAAAGGTGCCTGTACGGTCCGTCGTTCAATTCTATTTTTTTTCTTGTTTTTTTTTAGTCCTTATTTTTTTTGAGTCCTTACTTTAATCCAATTCTTCAAGATAGAAGAACCATTCATGCATGATGTTAGATCAATATTATATTATCAGGGTTATGATTCACCAACCTGCTAGTTCTTTTTATGAGGCACAAGCAGGGGAATTTATCTTGGAAGCGGAAGAACTACTCAAACTTCGCGAAACCCTCACAAAAGTTTATGTACAAAGAACAGGTAACCCTTTATGGGTTATATCCGAAGACATGGAGAGAGATGTTTTTATGTCAGCAACAGAAGCCCAAGCTCATGGCATTGTTGATCTTGTAGCGGTCGAAAATGAAACTACTGGGGATTTCGCCTAAATATACGATTCCCTCCATAATTCTATTTTTCCGTGATTTGATATTGAATGTAAATAATTCATAATCATCAATAAATCAGGTTAAGATCGATCTAAACCAACCTATTTTATTATATATATGTATGATATGCCGACAATTAAACAACTTATTAGAAACACAAGACAGCCAATACGAAATATCACGAAATCCCCCGCACTTAGGGGGTGCCCTCAACGACGAGGGACATGTACTCGGGTGTATGTGCGACTCGTTTAGATCATGAGTTCAAACAAAATAAAATAAATGCAGCAATTTTTCAAGTACCAATCACTAGTACCAAGGAATAAAGATAGATAGGATGGAAAAACGCTATTTACTATACTATGTTATTTACTATCTAGAAAGCTAAATATCCATCATTTACCTATATTTTTGTGTATAAAATTTATGGTTTCCATTGGTGCAAATCCAATCACCTCAGTTTGAGATGAGAAGTAATTCCCCATTGGTAGCAAATAGTTATCTATTAAGCGGAGGAAATAGTACTATAAGAAGCAAAAAGGTTATGTTCCTATTCTTGAAAGAACGGACTAACAAGGTCAGCTACCTAGTCAACTTTCATAATTAAATGCCGTCACTGTATAGATAACCCTTTTGTGAAAAGAACTATTACTGATTGGTAGAGCTAAACTAAGGAGTGTGAACTATACAAGTTCACAATAACATTTGGTTAAATGAAAGAAAAGGCTCCGGTGTATAGAGAGGACCTCACCGTTTACGAAGTAACCATAGAAACGATGGAACCCGCTATTTTTTTCTTTTTTTTCGCTAGAATTTATTCTTTCCGGGTAAAAAAAAAATACCCCGAAAGAATAAAAAATCGTGGTTGGGAAGGTCATAGTAGCAAAAGCCATTGGAATTTAGATTTTATATAT